TATGTAGAATAGTATATAGAATAATGTATAGATTTATACATTATACTTAGAATTATAAAAAATTGGATTATCAAAATAAATTTTCTAAGTAATTAGAAATTCGAAAGAAATATCAAATTCCTAAATGAATGTCGAATTCTAAATTAATAAATAAATGGATTTTTGATTTTAGTTTTGTTATTATAGGGTCGGGGTCTGTTCGCCCTAAGGAAAAAAAGAAAAAAAAAAAGAATCGAACGTTCGAGTATTCCAAATTATATCAAAAAATGATAGAAGAGGGGGCATATAAAATAGATATATATGTAGTATATATCTGTGTATATTGAATTGCGAATACAGAGATAATAGAATCATTTCTGATTCGACCAAATCTGGGTATCTGATATAGATGAAAGAAAATCAATCAAACAAATAGAAGGAAACTTTTTTCAATATGGGAATAGGTATCTAATAAATTAAACAGTTCTGGCATAATATAAATGAAAAAAAAAAATATACTAATGAGATTCCAATCTCAAAGAAAAAGGGGGGATATGGCGAAATTGGTAGACGCTACGGACTTAATTGGATTGAGCCTTGGTATGGAAACTTACCAAGTGAAAACTTTCAAATTCAGAGAAACCCAGGAATTCATAATGGGCAATCCTGAGCCAAATCCTGCTTTCCGAAAACAAAGAAAAGTTCAGAAAGCGAGAATAAAAAAAGGATAGGTGCAGAGACTCAATGGAAGATGTTCTAACAAATGGAGTTGACGACATTTCCTTTCATAGTAAGAAAGGAATCCGTCTATCAAAATTCCGGAAAGGATCAAGGAATTTCACTGGATTGATTAATGAAGACTCCAAACTTCTATTTGTAAATTTTCTATCATAAATCAGAAATGAAAGATGTGAATAAAATCAATTACAAGTTGAAGAAAAAATGGAATATTCATTGATCAAATCATTCACTCCATCATAGTCTGATAGTTCTTTTGAAGAACTGATTAATCAGACGAGAATAAAGATAGAGTCCCATTCTACATGTCAATACCGACACCAATGAAATTTTTAGTAAGAGGAAAATCCGTCGACTTTAGAAATCGTGAGGGTTCAAGTCCCTCTATCCCCAAAAGCCCATTTAATTCTCTAATTATTTATCCTATACCTTCTTTTTAAAATTCGTTATGCGTCTTATTCAGTCTATTCTTTCCCAGAAGGATCTGAGTGGAATTTTGCTTTTTCTTATCATATTATCATAATCACAAGTCTGGTTGAAATTTGTAGTTGAATATATATGACACATGTAGAGTTTTGTTTATATATGATAAACGTATAAATGAACATCTTATCTTTGAGTAAGGGATCCTCATATGAAAAATTAACAATACATAATTATTACTACTACTGAAATTGACAAAGTTTTATTTTTTTCGTCTTTTTTTTTAGTTGACATAGACTCAAGTAATTTCATAAAATGAGGATGATGCGTCAAGAATGGTCGGGATAGCTCAGTTGGTAGAGCAGAGGACTGAAAATCCTCGTGTCACCAGTTCAAATCTGGTTCCCGGCACATGATTCATTTGTATAAGTATCTATTCCCAAAATTCATTAAAATAAAATGAATATGGGAATAGATACTTATTTATTAGTGGTCTAGATCATCATACATATTTATTTGGGTGTCCGGAGCTCTTTCGAGATGAATAAAGAATAGATCGATATTCTATGTATATAAACTCTGTAAATGACTGATTCGATTTTGTTTCGCTTTTTTCTGCGCTTCAAAAAGAATGTTCATATTTCAATAATATTCAAACAAATGGTTAAATTAGTTGGTTGAAAGACCAAAAAGTTTAATCTAGGGGAGTTCAGAGGTGGGAATAGTCAAAATTCATCTCAGATACATTACAAATAGAATCCGGCCCATTTCTTAGTATTTTCTTTGGTATTTCTATTTTCTTGATTTCTTTGATCGTACTTTTTTTCGTAACCAGATAGAAAATTGATGTTGATGTGCATCTTACATAGTTAATGATGCAGAACTTTTTCATTTCATCCTATTGGCTTGACTCATCCGAAATAAGTATCGTTCAATTTTTAGGATCTCAATGAATCCTGTCTTATTTATGAATTTTGTTATATATCCTACCCATAATAAGAATAAGAGAGGAATGAGACCTCAATTATTCTGTCTGGTTTAGCTTCAATTACTTTGTCTAATCTATAAGAGAATGTACAAATATTCAAGGAATGTCTGGGGTTGTAGAAGTGCGGATTACTTTTTTATTTTTATAATTTAGTGAGCATCTTGTATTTCATAAAAATTGGGGGCTATATAATCTTTACGCAAAGGCCATCCTATCCAACTTTCGGGCATTAAAATACGTTTAAGACGCGGATGATTATCATAAGAGATTCCTAACATATCATAAGATTCCCTTTCTTGAAAATCCGCACTTTTCCAAACCCAGAAAATAGAAGGAATTCTGGGATTTTTCCTTGGGGCAAAGACTTTTATG